CTAATTCAAAACCGAACATGAAACTTTGGTTTCATTCGGCTCCTTTATGGAAAATGGATGGGTTTACAGATCTAAGCCGTAAACGAAAAAAAAGAAAGAAATACGATCCATAACACCTATGTCGGCTTTTCCCTTTGAATGGGTCCAAAACAACTCGCTTTATAGATGATCCCTCTAGAGGAGGGGAATTCTAACAAATCCTTCTAGTTACTTCGTTCTCTATTTCTACTTGCGAGAATCCTGAGGAAAAGAATTGTGTTTCTACCGAGCTGAAACAATATGTTATGTTGACTCTAGTAAACCAAAGTCATCATTTAATAGCTATTTCGCTTCAATCTTCCCTATACAAAGTACAAATTGAAGATCTAGTTACGATTCGAAATACACTTTTTTTTGATCTTTATCCATGGACCCTTTACTCATACTCATTCAATTGGAAGTCTTAATCCAACAAAAAATTATGCTTCGCGACTCCATAATCCAACTTTTCAATTTCGAATTGACCCTTGGATAGAAATCACGAGAATGTATATTCCTCCTCAAATCTGTCATTGAGAGGGAAAGGATTCACTCCTTTTCAGAAAGAAAGTTTTTGCTAGGAATATTTATCAACCGAAAGACCCCTTAACTACTTCAGCTGTTAATAGAACGAATCACACTTTTACCACTAAACTATACCCGCTACAATGTAATTATTGTCTAGGAATGGGCCCTTTGTCGAACAAAAGAATCTCGCGTAATCAAGATAGGATCAAAACAGATTTTTTTTTATTTGGGGGTTCAAATAAAGTTTGTCCCTTGAAGAAATAACTAAGTTTTAGTATAAATAAGTTTCTTCTATTAATTAAGTATGCTACGTATGATCAAACCTTTTTATTTTTGTACAAACCGAAAAAGGGAAAAGAAAGAATTAATACTAAGAAATGAGACTTCTATCATCTATCAGAGGAGCAGAAATACCCCGTTATTTTCTATTCCGATTATTTATTGTTGCTTCACTTCAATAACAAGTTTTTTCAAATCTAATAAATCACTGGATCTATGATTCAGTGGAATAAAACAAGAAAGCAATGGCCTGGCCTGATCAGTACCTAGCCAGGCCGGGGGATCAAAAAATATTTCAGACGAAAGAAAGCTTCTTTTCTTTTTTTTCTATGGGAAATATCCTCGGTATTGAAATGGAATTCGAATGCAATTACTAATCAAATAAATCTCTATCTAAATTAGGATCTAATGAGTCTCTATAGTATAGAATTAAAAAGAAAGATTAAATGAAATCATTAAATAAATAAAGACTTTTTTTTTATTTAATGCATAATCATACCAGGGTAATTCTCCTTTTTCAAGTAGGAGAGATGGCTGAGTGGACGAAAGCGGCGGATTGCTAATCTGTTGTACGACTTATTCGTACCGAGGGTTCGAATCCCTCTCTTTCCGTCTCTTCTGATGACTTGATATTTGCCTTTCAAAATAAAAAATCCGAACTATTTTCTCTGATTTTATCATAATTCAATGTCTAGAATAGCGAAAATCATAACAAAATTGAGCAAGGAAAAAAACCGCCTTTTTTATTCCTCACGCCCAGGATTACGTCCTGGATCATTAGATAGGAATCCAAAGATGAAGAGAGAAACAAAGAATATCACTACTGTGTAAACGAAGAGTTTGAGAGTAAGCATTACAAAATCTCCAAGATCATTTTTGGAAAAAGGGAGAATAGATTATCCATTTTTATACTGCATATCCTATTTTGTTTGACACCAAGAAATGAAGTGCTTTCTACAAAAGAAAGTCATTTTCAGAAATACATTTGTAATAAGATTCTTTCACCAAAATTCTCGTTCATGCCCCATCTCTCTATATATACAATATATATTATAATTGTAGGGGACCCTAATTAATACTAGTAGGGTCCTTGGTCACTGGTAGTAGAAGGTCAAAATGAGGAATAGGCGATCCCAAAATTTCTATGTGTGAATCGAGGGTTCCTAATGTAAGACTTATCGTAGCTTATCAATTATTAGAATCTTTTTTCTCCTAAAAAATTAGGAATGTTGGTAAGACAGTCGTAAAAATATCATCGAAAACTTACAGCAGCTTGCCAAACAAGGGCTAAGAGCAAAAAGAGCACAGGTATGACTGGCATAACATCTACGATTGGATTCAAAAAAGCGTAAGCCTCGGGCAATTTAGCGAAAACAAAACAAATTGAATGAAGGGCAGAATTAAGACAGATACAGATCAAACTAAAGATATTCAGCATAACAAACATTTCCTTCTTTAATTGTATTTTGATTGAGTGATATGATAGAAGGAAAAAAATAAAGTAATAAGGTACACCAAAAATTTTTATTTTTCTTTGAATCACCCAATCAAAAAAAAAAGCCTTCCCTGCTCAAACGAGAGTAGAAGGAATAATACTTTCATACATTATCTTAATTGAATTATATGTAATGATCAATAAATTCTGTTGGATTCTACAACTACACGTGTTAAATACTAGCAATAATCGAATCTATTTCATAGAGATTTGAGCGGAAATTGACGAATACCCAATAACAATATTATTGTTTCTTAGTATGAAATAAAAGCCTAAATGGGGCGTGGCCAAGCGGTAAGGCAACGGGTTTTGGTCCCGGTACTCGAAGGTTCGAATCCTTCCGTCCCAGAGCAGTCCGATTCGAAACTCGTTTTTAGAATCTTCTGCTTCACTTTAAAAAAAAAAGTGGTCTCATCGAAATGCGTACCTATACATATAAAATACATATTCAAAAGTCTAAAGTATACAAGGGCTATGGACCTATATGATCCAATGATTATTCATGATTCCATATTGAATCAATTCCATACGAGTTTGAAACAAGAGGTATGTTATGGTAAAACTTCGTTTAAAACGATGTGGGAGAAAGCAACGTGCGACTTGAAGGACATGATCGTGTGTGGACTCTTACATCCATCATTTTTTATCGGAATAAAAATGTTTCTTGGCTCGACATAGTTTGTTCTGTTCCACTAGATCAACCCTTTTTTGCTAGGTTGTAAATAGTATCTCATGGAGCTCGAGCAGAACTTAAAGTGTTTATTCATTTTTCAGGGAAAGGGGTCTAGGGTTAGTGTCAATCAATAAGTGGTAAAAACTTCGTAAGTATATCTTCAATATAGAAAGAAATCAATCGAAAACATCCGAATTCAACAAAAGTTTCAAGGAGATTTTGTTGGAATTGAGAAAACGATTTTGATTTCGATCATAAGTCTAGCACACGGGAATCCACCGTTCGTATGATTCTTCGCTAGAAAGAAATCGCAAAAGGTACGTTGCTGCCATTTTGAAACGATTCAAAATCATCGAAGTAATGTCTAAACCTAATGATTCAAAGCAAAGATAAAGAGGATCCCGGAACAAGAAAACACCATTTTTTAATTGTCTCAACCAGTGCAAAAGGGATTCTAAACGAGACAAACAAAATAGGTGAGAGACAGCTCAATAAATGAAATGGCTACGTCTAAGGATTTTCCTTTTAGCTCTTTGAGAATTAGACAACTTGAGTTATGAGTACGGATGATTTTTCTTTTTCGGGACGGAATAAAAAAACGAATCAAAGCATAGTAATGAATTTGAAAATATTAGAGATCAATTTGGAACTATAAACTATAGAATTCAAATCATTCTTTCTCGAGCCGTACGAGGATAAAACCTCCTATACGTTTCTAGGGGGGGCATTGTTCATCTCTATCTATCCCAATGAGCCATCTATCGAATCGTTGCAATTGACGTTCAATCCCGAAGAGAAGGACGAGATCTCGGGAAAGTGGGTTTTTACGATCCGAAACAGAAGCAAACCTATTCAAATGTTCCCTCTATTCTATATTTCCTCGAAAGGGGTGCTCAACCCACCGAGATTGTTCATGATATTTCAAAAAAAGGGCTGTGTGAGGAACTTCGGGTTAATTAAACGAACAAAAAAAAAAAAAGACTGAAAAAGTAGGCAAAGGGAGGCTGGGCTGTCCTCTCCTCTGTGAGTCTTTTTTTTTATTGAAATTCATTTTCATTAAAAATTAGGGCTATACGGATTCGAACCGTAGACTTTCTCGGTAAAACAGATCAAACTTTTGATTATCGAAATGATTCGAACTCTTTCAAAGACCCAACGTGCATTTTTATTGCATTGGGCTCTTTCATCAACTGATATAAATATCAGATAGTTTGCCATACTTTTTCTTGACAGAAAGATAACGAGATGGCTCCACGTGCTCTGATTCATTATTTGAATGCTGATCCAAAGCGATCCAAAGTGTTTCAAAGAAGAGTTACCTTGACATAGGTCTGCCTCCGGCCTAGATTAACCTAAGTGAAATGAACTCTCTATCGTTCCGCTCAAAGAGTCAAATATGAAACTTTATACACCTTAAAGTTCATAGGACGAAAAGATATTCGTTTGAGGTCCTTAGACTCATTATGCCTAGCATTGAATGGACTGGGTATTTACCTTATCAATATGAAATCGACGGTGGGATCCATTTGTCGTCTAAATTGACACCCAAATCGGACCGAACCAAAAGTCAAGCTATTGTTCTCTTGTTTCCTCGAATACATAGAGTAAGACCTAGATTTCTCCATAAGATCAATTCTGTTGATTGCATGATGGACTCCCCTGAAAAACATTGGCGCGCGTGTAAACGAGGTGCTCTACCTAACTGAGCTATAGCCCTTGTGCTACCTATTTTAGTATGTAAAGAATTTCTTGTCAAGATGAATATAATATCCCACATGATAGCTTCGGATCTGTTTCCTGCCATGCCAAAGATTGGTATTGCGTAGAAATAAGATTTCGTCTATAATCAATCCATCGATATGATGGATCCCTTCTGTTTCTCTTTGTGATGATAAATGACCTACTTAACCCAGTGGTTAGAGTATTGCTTTCATACGGCGAGAGTCATTGGTTCAAATCCAATAGTAGGTAGAACTTATTCGATACCAGTGCCTCTGGTATCGAATA